TTATATTTATAGACCCGATTACTTCATTTATTTATTCACTTAATCTTTTTCTATCTATTTTATATATATCAATACAATTTATATCAATAAAATATAAATAGATTTTTGTCGTTATAAAAGACACTTTTTTATATTTTTATAGTAACAATAATAAATTTAGTATCAATAATAAATTTAGTATGATATAAATAGAACAAAAGAGGAAATAGCAAAGAAACAAAAAGGTTATACAAGGCTATATACAAATCATCCACATTTTTTTTATTTCATTAATTGAATTTTATTTGTTGATTAGGGCGAAGTTCCGTAAAAACCCCCGCCCTTTTTGAAATATCATGAACAGTTCCTGTAGGTTGAGCACCTTTTTCAAGGAAATATAGAATAGCAGGAACATTTAAATAGATTTGATTCTTTATCGGGTCATAAAAACCCACTTTACGAAGATCTCTTCCCTCTCGTCGGGATCGAACATCAAGTGCAACGATTCGATAAATGGCTCATTGGGATAGATGAACAATACTCCCCTCCCCTAGAAACGTATAAGAAGTTTTCTCCTCGTACGGCTCGAGAAAATTCTAAATTATGTCTATGTATAGAATCATAATATCAAATAGATCCATAAAATCATCAAATTCATTATATTATTGATTTTAGTTTAAATACTTTTTCTTAGTCTTCCCCCCCCCCCCCAAAAAAAAAAAATTATTTGTATCCTCATAACTCAAGTTGAATAACTCTCAAATAACTCAAAAGAAACCTTTTAGGTATTAAATTTATTGAGTGGTCTCTAACCCTTTTTGTCTGTCTCCTTTAGAATCTATTTTGATTCTTAAATATGATCTGGTTGTTGAGACAATTGAAAACGGTATTTCCTTGTTCCAGGATCTTTATCTTTGCCTTGAATCATTAGGTTTAGACATTACTTCGGTGATCTTTAAATCGTTTCAAAACGGCAGCAACATACCATTTTTTGTGATTTCTTTCTATCAAAGAATCATATGAATGGTTGATTCCTACGTAATACACTTTACTTTTGATTTGATCAAAAGAGTTTTACCAATTCCAACAAAATAAACTTTTAAATTTTATCGAATTGGATCCTTTAGATTTATATATCTAAAATATACTTACGAAGTTGTTCCAATTTATTGATCGATACTAACCTTAGATTCTTGCCCTTGAGAAATTAATCAATACGTTCTACTCGAGCTCCATCATGTACTATTTACATGGCAACACTCTCAAAAATGAGGGTTCCAGTGGAACAGAACAAATAATGATGTCGAGCCAAGAGCACTTTCGTTCCTATATAATATAAAAAAGTGGTGGATGTAAGAATCCACAGCTGATCATGTCCTTCAAGTCGCACGTTGCTTTCTGCCACATCGTTTTAAACGAAGTTTTACCATAACATTCCTTCAGTTTGGAACCAGTATGTAATTGATTCAATTATGGAATCGTGAATAATCATCGGTTCGGTCTAATAATCTATACTTTTTTCTTCTATATGAAGAATGGATAATGTATGACGAAGTCTCAACAAGAATTCAATCAATTTCACCCCATTGTTTATAATTTTTTTTTTAATTATAACTAACATAACATGAATAAATAAACACGAATAAACAAATTATTTGGAATCTCTATCTTCAAGTAACGTGATAGGATAAATTCAACAATTTCACACTTCTTAGAGTACCAAGAACTCATAAGAAATCATTAAAAAGATTTAATTGATTGAATAGTTTCCTACCCTATATCATTATTTGCATAAGGTTTTACAGTAAGTACCATTCGCTTTTTATCATCATTAAGAGAAAGATAAATCCATATTGGATTAAACCATCAATGATTAATAAAAAAAAAAGACTGATGTAAGGAAAGATTGAAGATTTAGGTTGTTATTTTTTCATATTTCATATTGTAAAATTCAGTAATATTTTCAAAATTTCGTTTCATATGCGTATTATTTGAACTCGATTAAATTTGTGAAAAAGATATGATAAAAAAAAAAAAAAGAAATAAGAATCACATTCTATAACAATATTATACTCTTAAACGGAAGACTGGTCGAAAAGACAATCTTTATTTTGATATATTTTATTATGATATAGATTATGATATAGATATATATTTTATTTTTTATTATAGATTAATAAAATTATAGATTAATAAAATGATCGTGGGTCAGGTATGTTCTGGGACGGAAGGATTCGAACCTCCGAATAGCGGGACCAAAACCCGTTGCCTTACCACTTGGCCACGCCCCATTTCTAGTCGACACTAATAAATACTAATATTGGTACTGGTTGTTCGTCAACTCAAGTCTAAATATCTATTATCTATAAAATAGATTACTAGAATTTTTATACATGTAGACGTAGAATTAAACAGAATTTATTGATCATTACATATAATTCAATTAAGATATTGTATGAAAGTATGGTTTATTCTATTCTCTTTTGATTTGAGAATTGAAGGATTTTTGATTGGGTGAGTTCAAATCAAAGAAAGTTTTTTGGTCTATCTTATTTTCTTTTTATTCATTTTTCTTTTCTATGAATAATAACATATTTATAATAATAAAATAATAAAAAACTCAATTTATTAATAACTCAATCAAAATAAATAAAATACAATTATCCTCAAGAACAAAATGTTTGTTATGCTTAATATATTTAGTTTGATCTGTATCTGTCTTAATTCTGCTCTTTATTCAAGTAGTTTTTTCGTCGCCAAATTGCCCGAGGCCTACGCTTTTTTAAATCCAATCGTAGATGTTATGCCAGTAATACCCCTGTTTTTTTTTCTCTTAGCCTTTGTTTGGCAAGCTGCTGTAAGTTTTCGATGATATCTTTAATTTAATAATGTCTAGACAAATTCATGATTTATTGAAAAAAAAAAAAAATTCAAAGAAAAGAATTGATAAGATCAGATAAGTCTTACACCCTCAATTCAAATATTGAAATTCTTGTACAACCGCGAAAAATCTGGATCACCCCACTTTATTTCTTGGTGTCAAAATAAAAAATCAAAATAGTAGGGTATGCGGTATAAAAACGGAGAATCTATTCTCTTTTTTACTAAAAAAAAATCTTGGAGATTATGTAATGCTTACTCTCAAACTATTTGTTTACACGGTAGTAATATTCTTTGTTTCTCTCTTTATTTTCGGATTCCTGTCTAATGATCCAGGACGTAATCCTGGACGTGAAGAATAAAAGATAAGGTTTTTGTTTTCCTTGCTTGATTTTAAAATGTTCTTAGTAGGATTTTATCTATTACACATTTTTAACTATTAAAAATAAAAAGAGCTCGCGAAAAATTCGAAAGAAAATACCAAGTCATCAACAAAAACGGAAAGAGAGGGATTCGAACCCTCGGTACGAAAAACTCGTACAACGGATTAGCAATCCGACGCTTTAGTCCACTCAGCCATCTCTCCTCCCAATTGAAAAAGGATAATACTATGTTACATTATAAAAAATAAGGATTGAAAGAGCCCTTCATAATATTTTTTTTTTCATCCGAGAGTGCTTTTTAGTTCCACGGCCCGGCTAAGTACTGACCAGGCCGGGCCCGACATTTATTGTTCCAACGAATCATAAATAAATTTTTTTTTATTTGAAAACTAAAATACTTGCTTGTTATTACGATTGGAAAAATAAAAACTCTTTTGATTTCTATGATATAGAATCAAATGATATCGAATCAAAGTGTCGTTTCTTATCTTAATTTTTTATATTTATTTTCTTCATTCCTTTTATTTTAGTAAAGTAAATAAATAACAAAAAGGGAGCTGTGGATTCTTGCACAATACATTTTCATGTATGTTATGGCTTAAGTAGTTTTGTCGAGACGTCTAGGTCAAAAACCTCCGGCAAAAAAACACTTGTTATTTAGTTTTAGTTATTGAAATTTAATGAATTCTCTTTTCCGAATCTCATTGGGTTCTCTGATACAACACGTAAACGCTCTAATTTTCATGATTATTTTATGATCCTATCCTTTCTTTTTACTCTTTTAACTTTTTATTACGACCCATTTTCTTGTTCGACAAAAGGTTCATTTATATACAATAATCGGATTGTAGCGGGTATAGTTTAGTGGTAAAAGTGTGATTCGTTCTATAATCCTTTATATAGTTAAGGGGTCTTTCGGTTTGATTAATATTTCATTCCGACCAAAAACTTTATTTCTTAAAAGGATTAAATCCTTTACCTCTCAATGAAAAATTCGAGGAAGAATATACATTCTCGTGATTTGTATCCAAGAATCAATTAAAAATTGAAAAATTGGATTATGAGATTACGAAACATAATTTTTTTTTTTTTATTAGATCAATACTTCTAATTGAATAAGTATGAGTAAAGGATCCATGGATAAAGATAGAAAGTGGCTTTCGAATCGTAACTAAATCTTTAATTTGGAATTTGTATTACGGAAATTGAAGCAAAATGGCTATTAAACAATGACTTTGGTTTACTAGAGACATCGACAAATTGTTTTAGCTCGGTAGAAACAAAATGCTTTTCCTAAGGATTCTCTCACATAGAAATAGAGAACGAAGTAACTAGAAAGGTTGTTATAATAGAATCCCCCTCTTTTCTATAGGGATCGTCTAGAAAGCGGGTTGTTCTGAATACATTCAGACAGAAAAGCTGACATAGATGTTATGGGTGGAATTTTTTTTTTTTTCGTTCATGTCTTAATATAGGAATTTATACATCTTCCATAAAGGAGCCGAATGAAACCAAAGTTTCACGTTCAGTTTTGAATTAGAGACGTTAAAAATGATGAATCAACGTCGACTATAACCCCTAGCCTTCCAAGCTAACGATGCGGGTTCGATTCCCGCTACCCGCTTTTACTTTATTTTTTTATTAAATTAATAAGAAATAATAAAAAAATAGAATTAAATATTTTTAGATTTTTATTATTTTATAAAAAATTTTATGAATATAATTAATGTAATGCATCATTGACTTGAATACGGAATT